ACCCATGAATTGTCTTATGTCTCATCAACCAAATCTATATAATTTTTGAAAGAACTGTTCAAGGAACAAGCAATATTCTTTCTCGTTACCAGTTGATTACGAGACTTTTCATCAACTAACTTTTTTTATTCTTGTTCGTCAGATTCATAATTAAGAAAAATAAGATAGTTTTCTAATTTCTATGTATGCTCCTACAGTCGTATATACAATTCTATACTATATATATTATAATTTTTTTTATTTTCCGCCCCCCTTGCCTTAGAGTCTCTTTTTTCATTTTTCACGGGTCGAGAAAAGAATGAAAAGTTTTCTATTTACCTTTTTCACTTTTATCTGTCAGAAAAAGAGATAATTACTCTTTATTCAAGAAAAAAAGACTAGGCGATCCGAAATGGAAGTTTTTTTCTCGCATGTGTTTTTGTTTTACATCACATTGTCGAAACAAAAATAGGGGATGCATCGATCGAAAAATAGTTGGTACATGAAATTACGAGCTAATAGATATATCTAAACCTTATTCCATAAACTAGATATTAATGCTTCTCTAGAATCAAATAAAGATAGCGAAAAGGTTTTTTTATGTTGTGGTTTCGAAGAAACTTTTTCCCTTAACTTCATAGAGTAAGGAAGAGAATAGCCGATTTATTCTTATAGAATATCTAGGAATAAAAAATGGAACCGGAAATATCGACAAATTGGTGCGCAGTCCAAAGAAAAAAAATAATAATAAAGGGGGTCAACCGTTCCAATTTAATCTCTATCTAATTTGATTATCAGAATAGCGGATAGAGTCCTGATGCAATAGGTCAGGTCCACTTACTTTTCCCTTTTTATTTGTTGATTTCGAATCTTTCCAATGGATTCGGTTGGAATAAAAAAATATAGGAATATTTGGTAATTTAATAGACGACTTCTCTTACCATTTATCATTATTCAGTATAATCAAAAGATGTTCAACTTTAGAACTACTAGAACGTATTATCTTTATAGTATGCAGTTGTTTCTTTTTTTTTTTTTTAATAGCAATAAACAAATCTATTCTACGATCAAATATGAATACTACGACTTGGGTTTTATGAAAAAAAGTAAAAAGCCCCTTATCGGATTTGAACCGATGACTTACGCCTTACCATGGCGTTACTCTACCACTGAGTTAAAGGGGCCTTTTAACTAACGGAATTACTGAATGAGTCATTATGCGGATAAGATATCTCTTTCTTCCTATAAATTTCAATTCCATATAGAATAAGTTATTATAGACTATACTATAGCATAAAGTAAATTAATAGCGACTGGTGACTCTTTCCGGAATAATAAAGGTATTTTACTGTCGAGTCTAGGATCAAATGTTTTTTTGCTCTTTTTAAACTATCACTTAAGCCGACCCGCATTTTTTCTTTTATTTAATTGATCCCCCTTATCATTCCTAATTTCTCCTTTATCAATTTTAATGGATAATGGCTTTCTATATTGAATGGAATGGCGCTTAGAATTAAGGATTCATAAAGAGGAATGGTGCATCAAAAACTTGGTGGAATCGTGAAGGGCGGAAGGATCCCTTGCCCTTGGATCGAAGCATATTCTTACATTCTATTGATTATATTGACAACTAAAATAACTTTTTGATACTAGACTCATAACCTCAAAGCGGTTGTACACGTCTGCCCTCATCGTCTAGTGGTTTAGGACATCTCTCTTTCAAGGAGGCAGCGGGGATTCAATTTCCCCTGGGGGTGGGGTACTACAAAAGGAAGTTGATCGTGCATTATCAATAAGCCTAAAATTGAAAATCGAATTGATTTTTCCTGGGTCGATGCCCGAGCGGTTAATGGGGACGGACTGTAAATTCGTTGACAATATGTCTACGCTGGTTCAAATCCAGCTCGGCCCAAAAATTCGCTCATAGACCGTGATATGCAAATTTTTGTCTTCCCGAAACGTACGATACTTGAGAATAAAATAATTCTCTTTTTCGATATACCTACCTCTATTTGTTTGCTCGATTTATTTGTTCAAAAAAATTAGGATCTAGATAGGATAATGATCTCGAGTCATAGCAGTATCCCCAAGTATAAAGCAAGTCTAAGGAAACGAGAAAATAAATATTTTTTATTGAAAGATTGATAATGATGGTGAGCAATCAATTTTGAAATAAGGAAAGGATTACTAATAATGTAATTCATGTCGATCTCACTAAAAAGAAAGTGCATAGCTATGTAGATATCGCTATATCACTCGTGTCTCTCGTACAACACGAAAATCATAAATTTTGGGTTTGAATTAAATCCTAAAAATAGTGGTGTGGTATACCTTATTTCCCTGGGATTGTAGTTCAATTGGTCAGAGCACCGCCCTGTCAAGGCGGAAGCTGCGGGTTCGAGCCCCGTCAGTCCCGACGGATCCAATAAATACATCAACTCATCTCTCCATTTTTATTTTCTGGCAAAAGAGGCAAGAGGCACAATATCGGGATTTTTTCGTTATTTCTCATCAAACACAAATAAATATATATATAAATTTTAATTACTTCAACTAGTACCGATTGGTGGGAGAGAGATATAATTGGATTAGTCCAATTATTGGGAACATCCTATTCAGGATTCCAAGGGATAGCATACTGGATCTGGTCTTTCAATTTATTGACTCTATCTAATGGAATAGAGTATCATGTGTTTCTCGGGAACATGTACACAACTATCATTTTTTTCTTGTACAGTAAAAAATGGAATGCGGGTTACCCCGAAAAATACTTTTCAGATTAAAACTCTCTCCTTTTCCGATTTTATGTAGTCTCAATGACTCAAATTAACTCCTTTGAAAAAATCTATCTCATTCAAATTTTACACCGAACTTTTCTTTTCATATATACTAGTACTAAATCCAAGAAAAGATAATATTAAGAAAATAAAGATCAAACAACCACCCCCTTTCGTTTTACTTCTCTTGTTGTTATTTTTGTGGGGTTTGTTATCAATACAACGTACGTGTAAAACGGTCAGATGAGACTTCATCCGATGATTGTCCAAGGAAGACGGTAGGTTGTAGAAAGAATGTAAAAGAATAATAAATAAAACGAGTTATTGATTCGATTACGAATTCCATTTTGTATTGAGTATGGATAAAGGATCTTACTATGTTATACTATTCAATTCGCGACGGCGAAGTTTTTTGATAGCCCAGATATTGTTATTCATAATATTGAATTTACAGGGGAAAGTTTGATTATCTCTATGGGATTAAATCCCGAGTTATTGTGACGTAAAAACCAATTAGATTATGGAAGTAAATATTCTCGCATTTATTGCTACTGCACTCTTCATTCTAGTTCCTACTGCTTTTTTACTTATCATATATGTAAAAACGGTCAGCCAAAACGATTAATCTGAATGAAACTCGACTTCTTAGGTCTTTATCAACGATAATTATTTAAGAATTAAGAACTAAACAAAGGATTCCAATTTAGTTTCTTATCTTAAATCTTCAAGTAAGCAGGCTAGAATCAACAGTATTCTATGAGATTTTCTAATATGGTAGAAAGATTTATCTATTTCTTTCTACCATACTATCTATTAGACTCTTAGATTAGTGGTTTTTGAGTATATAAAGTTGTTGGGAACTTCTTCAAATTTAGAAAAGAAGTAGTCAACCCTACCAATTTGTTACACTTGAACCATGATCTGAAATGAGTCGATGTCGATAAAGCATAAACCCTATTTCTACAACAATAAAACAAGCGGTGAGTACACAATGTGTGACTCGCCTGGGGCAAATTTTGCTTATGCATAGTATCTTGTTGAACAACCACTATGTATATGTTCTGTACCCTAGAAAGTATGCATCGGCTTAATATAATATTAATAATAGAACGCCTTTTCTTTAAAGAGGCAAACAAAACAAATAACACATCATAAGAAGTGGTCTGTTGTTACGCATTGTCCCTATAGAAGTCTGATAAGAACCCTTCGGCGAAATAGAGAATTTAGTCAAAATAAAATTTATTACCATCTGTATCCCCTTCCGAAATACAAACGTGGGAATCATTGAAATATCTGTTTGATTGAGACGTTATTCTAGGTAAAAGTTAAAGTTCAAACAAAACACTTTGTAGAATGATCTATAAAACAATTTATCACGTTTGCTTCCTTACCGCAATTACATAAATAGTACTTCTAGAGTCCACTCCTCCCCCATACTACGAGTGAAAGGGAAAATGTAAAGACTACCATTAAAGCAGCCCAAGCGAGACTTACTATATCCATGTGAATTATGTCCCCTAGCTCTATTAATATGAAGGAATTTTTCCATTCTTGTTCACTAATAATAGTGAAATCCAGGGTGCATAGTCAAAAGGGCATTCTTACCTCCAATTCTTTATTTAATTAACCAACCCACTAAAACAATAAATGAACTGCACTTATACGAAATTCTTATAAAAATTTTCTTATCATTGTGATTTCTAGTAGAATTGGGAAAGGTTAAGCCCAAGCCAAATATGCAACGACCCCCTCTAACATGGGAGTCTTACTAATATAGCATGTAGGAATAAAAAGACCCATTTTTTTGTTAACCTTCAAAATTCATTCAGAAAAAAAACTATATCTATCTAACTAAGATGGATCATTATCTATCACACACATGCCGCTCTGTGCTTTATTTCTTTTCCCATTTGATCTATTTCGTCTCTGTGAAAAAAGAGTCTACTATATCCTTGGACTAGGAATTACTGACCAGAAGTTTTTTGGCACTTTTATATATAAAATATTGTTTATTTATATATAAAAACGGAATTCGACAATCCAATATTTATATTAATTATTGATCGAATATCTGAGTACTCAAAGACATTCGTGAATGTGTACACCAAAGTAGTTTCTCCACAATCACTAACAGTTAGACTCCCCTTTGGTTATCCAATCGAATTCAAGGCCCAGTCAGTAATTCTATTTAAGAGTTAGCAAGACTTCTCGACACCCTTCATAGTATGAAGAAAATCCTTTTTT